TGTGTAATGGTTTATCTTTAATATACTAGTTTAGTTTGGAGTGAATGCCTTGGAAGAAAAATATAGGCGCGGACAATCGCGAAAGTGTTGACACGAGGAAATCCTGTGACGTTAACCAACCTAAAATGGGAAACCGGGGCTAAAAAGCCCACTGCGTAGTCAGTATCAAGGGGAAGTGAAACATCTTAGTACCCTGTAGACCAAATCAACCGAGATATCGTTAGTAGTGGTGAGCGAAAGCGGTAAAAAGGCAAAACGATATTATTTATATAAAGAATGAAAAGAATTTTTATTTTACAATAAAAATTCTACCGTAGAAGGTGTTAGTCCTGTAATTCTTTTAAATTCGTGAAATTAAGACAAGGCAAGTTTACCTTGTTTGAGTATTGGGGGACCACCCTCAAAGCCTATAATTATTTTTCTTACCGATAGTGAACAAGTACCGTGAGGGAAAGGTGAAAAAGAAGTTGTGACAGTGCAAAGATCCTGAAATTCCATATTTGAGTCGAAGCTATAAAAAGCAACGGCATACCTTTTGTATAATGGGCAAGTGAATCTTAATAAAAGGCAAGCTTAAGTTAATTAAAAACGTAGGCGAAGATAAATCGAGTCTTGTATGGCGTTTTAAAGTCGTTTGTTAAGTACCCGAAACCGTCTGATCTAAGCTTGAGCAGGCTGATATTGTAGTGGCAACATTCTTTGGAGGGCCGAACCCGTGTATGTGGCAAAATACTGGGATGACTTGAGTTTAGGGGTGAAAGGCCAATCAAAGTCGGTGATAGCTGGATTTCTGCGAAATCTATTGAAGTAGAGCGTCTTAAATAGTAAATCTGGGGTAGAGCACTGTATAAGCAAGGGGGAAATTTTTTCTTACTAAACTTTGGCAAACTCCGAATACAGATTTTTCATTTAGGGCAGACAGAGTATGTATGCTAAGATTCATACTCAAGAGGGAAACAGCCCAGACTGAAGGCTAAGGTCCGTAAAATAGTTTCAGTGGTAAAGGTGATTTTTGCTCTTAGACCGTCAGGAGGTAGGCTTGGAAGCAGCCATCCTTTTAAGATAGCGTAACAGCTCACTGACCTAGAGTAAAAGTCCCGCCAATTTTGAGGGCTTAAAATTATTACCGAAGCTTCAGACAAATTTTTTTGTGGTAGCAGAACATTCCGTAGGTTGTAGAAGTTTTGACGTAAGTTAATATCAAGATATCGGAAGTGAGAATACTTGCATAAGTAGCATAAAACAATGAAATTAAAGCATTGTGGCCGTAAGTCCAAGGTTTACGATCTTAAGTAAAACTGGGTCGTGAGAGGGTAATACCTCGATTTAAAACGGTCCCTAAGCTGTTAAGCCAAGGCTTGCGGTAATGGGTAAGATTAAACTGTTTAAAGTTGCTGACGAAAAATTCACCTTATTCTTGAATATGTCAAGGGTGAGTTATTTTTTCCAAGAAAAAGGCACTTTATTTATACCGTACCTTAAACCGCCTCAGGTGGACGGGTGGAGAACACTAAGGCCTTGAGAAAACCCTATTGAAGGAACTCGGCAAAATGACTCTGTAACTTCGGAATAAGGAGTAAAGACATGTAGCGTAAGCTTTTGTCTTTGTCACAAAATCGGGGGTGGCGGCTGTTTATTAAAAACACAGGTCTCTGCTAACTCGTAAGAGGATGTATAGGGACTGACACCTGCCCGGTGCCGGTAGGTGAAGCTTTGATGTTTACGCATTGAAGTCAAACCCCGGTAAACGGCGGCTGTAACTATGACGGTCCTAAGGTAGCGAAATTCCTTGTCGGGTAAGTTCCGACCCGCATGAATGGTGTAACGACTTCCCCGCTGTCTCCAATAGGGACTCAGTGAAATTACATAGGTCGTGAAGATGCGGCCATCCTGCAGCTGGACGGAAAGACCCCGTGCACCTTTACTATAAGCAAATATTGTAAGTCAAAAACTCTAGTGTAGAATAGGTGGGAGCTTATGATTTTTTTGTTATAGATTGATTAGGCAATAGTGAAATACCACCCTGAGATTTGTTGTCTTACTAACTAAGGGACAGTGTTTGCTGGGTAGTTTGACTGGGGCGGTCGCCTCCTAAAGAGTAACGGAGGCATACAAAGGTAGGTTCATCTCCTTATAAGGGGAATCGAGTATAATGATATAAGCCTGCTTGACTGAAAGAAAGACATTTCGATCAGAGACGTAAGTCGGTCATAATGATCCGGTAGTTCTTTGTGGAAAGGCTATCGCGCAATGGATAAAAGGTACGCCGGGGATAACAGGCTAATGATCCTCTAGAGCTCCTATCGACGGGTTCGTTTGGCACCTCGATGTCGACTCATCACATCCTGGAGCTGGAAAAGGTTCCAAGGGTTCGGCTGTTCGCCGACGAAAGTGGTACGTGAGTTGGGTTTAGAACGTCGTGAGACAGTTTGGTCCCTATCTTCTGTGGGTGTTTGAAAATTCCGAGGACTAGACCTTAGTACGAGAGGACCGGGAAAACTCGATCCCTTGTGTTCCGGTTGTTCCCGAAGGGGCATCGCCGGGTAGCTACATCGAGAAGAGATAATCGACCATTAGGCGAGAAACTTCCCTCTAGTAAAATTTTCGTAATGGGGGTGGAAGATTACCACTTAGATAGGCGGGGGGTGTAATGGCCGTGAGGTTTTCAGCTGACCCGTACTAATCCCTAAAAAATAAATATAGTGTTTTTTATATACTAAGGTTTAATAGCTTTTTAGGGTGTATAGCTCAGTTGGTTAGAGTGGTGGACTTTTAATCCGAGGGTCTTGGGTTCAACTCCCAATATGCCCAAATGTATTTGGTTCAAATTTGCTTAAGGGGTACGTGTTTAGATTTCATTATAAAAATAATTGATAAAACACGTACCCCTTAAGTATCCTAACAATATGCCCTTAATAACGTTTTGGGGATATAACTCAGTTGGTAGAGTATATGCTTTGCAAGCATGAGGTCAAGAGTTCGAATCTCTTTATCTCCTTTAAATATAATTGGGAGTATAACTCAGTGGTAGAGTGTGTGCCTTACAAGCACGGAGCCAGGAGTTCAATCCTCTTTACTCCCATCAAAAATTTTAAAGTGTTACGTTATTATATTTTTTACCCTTTTTTAAATGTTAGTTCAAGCTGCTAAACTTTTGGGTGCTGGTCTAGCTACTATTGGTTTAGCTGGGGCAGGTGTGGGTATTGGAACCGTATTTGGTGCTCTTGTTTTGGGTACTGCACGTAATCCTTCTCTGAAAGATGAGTTATTTAGAATTGCTATTTTGGGTTTCGCTTTAACTGAAGCGATTGCCTTATTTGCTTTAATGATGGCTTTCTTGATTTTATTCGCTCTGTAAGAAAATTCTCCAGTTGCAATTACAAAAATATTATTATAGAGAAATATTATAGGTTATTTTATAATGGCGGTGTAGTTCAGTGGTTAGAATGTTGGAATCATATCCCAAATGTCAAGGGTTCAAATCCCTTCTCCGTTAAAGTTATTTAGCATTTTTACTATATTTAATTTATTATATTGCGACTTTGGTGAAATTGGTAGACACGTCAGACTTAAAATCTGTTTCTATTTTAAGAGTATCGGTTCAAATCCGATAAGTTGCAAAATGGCGAGCGTAACTCAGTTGGTTAGAGTGTTAGGTTGTGGTTCTAAAAGCCGGGGGTTCAAATCCCCTCGCCCGCCTTGGCTAGATAGTATAAAGGTATAATGCGTTGGGTTGCAAACCCATAAATGAGGGTTCAAGCCCCTCTCTGGCCTTCCTCAATAGCTCAGTTGGTAGAGCATATGGCTGTTAACCATAATGTCGTTGGTTCAAGTCCAACTTGTGGAGATAATTTAATATAAAAACCAAGTAAATTTTAATTAAATTGGTTTGGGTAGCTCAGTTGGTAGAGTAAAGGACTGAAAATCCTTAGGTCGTCGGTTCAAGCCCGATCTCAAACAAAATTAATGCTTGCAAAAATAATTAATAAACTACGTAATGGATATATGGTGTATCATTTTGGAGTATCTTTTAAAGAAGTACGCTTTTGTACTAAAATTTTAGATATTTTGTGGAAAGAAAATTTAATTAAGGGATATACAAAAACAAATGAGGGTGTAATTACAGTCTTTCTCAGGTACCATGATGGGTCTCCTATTTGTACTCGTCTTGTTGTTATTTCTCGTCCCCGTGATCGTATTTATATTTCTGCATTGGATATTACTCGCTTGTCAAATGATTTTGGTGTTTTGATTTTGTCAACAACAAAGGGGGTTGTTACTCATGAAGAGTGTATACGTAAAGGGGAAGGTGGTGAAGTTTTAGCATACGTAGTATGACAATTCCAGTTTTTAGATTACCTATAGGTGTTAAGTGTTCAAGTAGTAATGGTAAAATTAGTGTATCGGGTTCTAAAGGAGTTGTTACTTTTGATTCTGTTAGTAACCTTCACCGAAAAGGTAATATGGTTTTATTTTTACCATATTTAACATCTTATGAAAGTTCTCTTTTCACTCAAGCTATTTTTGGGGTTATTTTAGGGTACACTATCGAATTAAAACTTAAAGGTATTGGTTATAGGGTACGTAAAGATGAAGAAAAACTTATATTTTCTTTGGGTTATAGTGATTCTATTATAGTAGATATACCTGATAATGTTTCAGTAAATTTAGTCAAAAAAAGTTTTTTGTTAATTTCTGCAAATTTAGGTGTTTTGCAAAATTTTGCAAGTAGTATAAGAAGGTATCGTTATCCTGATTCTTATAAAGGGGCAGGGGTATTATATGAAAATGAAATAATAGTGTGTAAGGAAGGTAAAAAAACTTAATGATTATAACAGAGCATTCTCGTATTATTTCTTTTTTAATTGGGTCTTCTGGATATTTAGTTCCTCGTCCTTTTAATGAGGATGTCATAATTTCAAAAACAATGCATCCTTATCTTTTAGGGAAACGAAATATTTATTATTTTTATAATCTTGAAAAGAGTTTATATGGTATACGTGCAACTTTAGAAATTTTAAAAAATATAATATTGTTAGAAGGTAAAATTCTTTTTGTTAGTAACTCCCCTCTTTTAAAAATTTGCCTTTCTAATGAGTCTAATATAAGTTACATAAAATGGAAACGTAGTTATTTATCTAAATCAAAAGATGTTGATTTGGTATTTTTAAGTGATATAGAAAAAGAAAATTTAGTTGAAGCTCATAGAAAATGTTTGTTGCTAGTTGGAGTTGGAAGTCCTACAATGAGTAAAATATCTTATCCCTTTAATTTAAATATTGAATCTCCTTTATTGGCTTCTTGGTTTTTTAGTTTAATTTATATGACTTGTGTTAAGGGTAAGCGTATGAAATCAAAAAAAAAAGGACAGGTGTTTTCTAGTCTTTTAGGTAAGTCTAAGTTAAAAGGAGTTAAAACTTTACCGAAAAATTCTTTGAAATTGGGTAATAAAGTAATAACAAATAATGCGGTTTAAGCATAGATATAAATCTTGTTTATGGTCTAGAACTGATATTTGGGGGGATTTATTATCTAAAGAAAAAACTTTTCTTCGTCCTAAATGGGATAGTATTATAGGGGTATTAGGAAGTCAAAAACGTCGTCATCGTCCTCTTTCTAATATAAATAGGTATCGTTATCCTTTATGCCATGATTATAATTTTATTAAACCTCGTACTAGACCAAATCAAACTTTTAAATATAATCGTATAAGTTATAGAAATACTTTATCTCTTTTATTGTGTCTAAGACGTTTTTATGGGGATTTAAACCATAAAGTTTTTAAAAAAATTTGTAAACCTTTAGTTTATTTAAAGAACCCATCCCAAAAATTAATTGAGTCTTTAGAAGGACGATTGGATGTTAGTTTATATCGTTTAGGTTTTTTTCATTCAATTTATTATAGTCGTCAAGCTATTCTTCATAGTAAGGTATTAGTTAATGGTAAAATAATAGGACATGGTGGATTTATTCTTCAAAAAGGGGATTTTGTTGAGTTTTGCCCTTCTCAACGTTCTGCTATTAGAGCTAGGATAATCGCACGTTATAAACGTTTTCGTTCATTTCATGTTAAATTAGAGCGATGGCGTTTATCTAATAGATTTAAGTTTGAGCTTCATCTTCATCCTACTCCAAAATGGATACAAACAGATTATTCAAATTTAAGTTTTATTCTTTCTTCTGATGTGTGTGTACCTATTATGTATCCTTTTAGGGTAGATATAGATGAAGCTCTTTGGTCTTCTAAGTATGGTTATTTATAAGTGGTATTTTATATTAGTTATAGGTAATATTAACAATTATATTATTTAATTTATTATGTGGCTAACTTTCTTAACTATTTTTTTAAATATTCTTGATCTTGTTATTCCTTTATTGATTGCTGTAGCATATTTTACTTTAGCAGAGCGTAAAATTATGGCAGGTATTCAAAGAAGGCGTGGTCCAAACGTTATTGGTTATATGGGACTACTTCAACCTTTAGCTGATGGTTTGAAACTTTTTGTTAAAGAAACTGTTTTACCTACAAATGCAAATATTGTGCTTTTTGTATTAGCTCCCCTTTGTACTTTTATTTTAAGTTTGATTAGTTGGGCTGTTATACCTTTCAGTTATGGTAATGTTATTGCAGATTCTCAGTTAGGTGGTCTTTATTTTTTAGCTGTTTCTTCTCTTGGTGTATATGGAGTATTGATATCAGGTTGGTCCAGTAATTCAAAGTATGCTTTTTTAGGTGCTTTGCGTTCTGCAGCGCAGATGGTTTCTTATGAGATATCAATGGGTATTAGTCTTATTAATGTTTGTTTGTGTGTAGGTACTTTAAATTTAACAGAAATAGTAATTGCTCAATTAGATATTTGGCTTGTTTTTCCTTTGTTACCAGTTAGTATAATGTTTTTTATAGGATGTTTGGCTGAAACTAATCGTCATCCTTTTGATTTGCCAGAAGCAGAAGCGGAGTTGGTATCAGGGTATAATGTAGAATATTCAGCTATGGGATTTGCTTTATTTTTTTTAGGAGAGTATGCTAATATGTTAGTAATGGGGGGATTAACTTCTATATGTTTTTTTGGTGGGTGGTTATCCCCCTTTGGTATAGGTATTTTGCCCGATGGCATTTGGTTTGGTTTAAAAATTTGTTTTTTTGTTATTTTATTTATTGTGATGAGAGCTATTTTACCTCGATATAGATATGATCAATTGATGAAATTGGGTTGGAAATGTTTCTTACCGCTGGCTCTAGCTTTATTTCTTTTTTCAATGGGAATTCTTATAGGATTTGATTGGTTGCCTAATTAATATATTTTTTTTATATTCTTCGTGCAAATGCCAAAATTTTAATTGTATTTCATAAAAAATAATTAAGGGTAATCCTATTAATGTTTGACTTAAAACATCAGGTGGGGTTATAAAAGCTGCAATAGAAAAAGCTGTTATATAAGCTATTCCTCGATATTTTACCAAAATATGTCTACTTGTATATATTTGTAAAATATTTAAGATAATTAGACAAGGAAATCCAATGGTTAGTGCTTTGTTTAATTGTTGTAAATGAGTTAAATAATCTTGTAATCGTGGTTCAAAAGTTAAATCTATTGCTGTAAAGTTTTGAGAATATGAGGAAAATATTTTCCATAAAACTTTAATTATTATAGGAAATAAAAATAGATACAAGCATATATAAAAAAAAAATGCTGCGATTAAAATATTAAAAGTTGTTTTAGATTCGAAAGCATAGAGTCCAGGACGTAAAAAAAGGTATAATTGTATTAATGCTATACCAAGACCAAAACTAAAACTAAAAATAGTACAAAGTTGTAAGTAGGTAAAAAATATTTCAGTTAATCCTATACTAACAAAATGTGATAATCCTTTAGGTAAAAATATAAAAATCAATCCTTGTTTATAGGTATAAGTTGTTATGAAAATAAAAATTGTTCCAAAAATTGCGTAAGTTAATCGGTAATTAAGTTCTTGTAAATAATATATTGATATTTTAATTCTGTTCATAAAAAAGTAGTTATGGGAAGATAGTTCAATTGGTAGAACTTTGGTCTCCAAAGCCAAGGGTTGGGGGTTCAAGTCCCTCTCTTTCTGGTGTTCAATCTAAATTTTAATTAATATGAGAATAAGTTTATTGCAGTTTTTATTTTTATTTTTTCTCGTTATTCTTTTTTTTGCTGACTTGCCATATCTTGTTAAATTAGTTAAACAAAAAATAAAATTATATAAAAAAAGTATAAAAAAATAAGTAAATTTAGTTATATCTTTTTTAATTTAATTGTATTAAAGGTTCTATATATTATATTATGACGGTTTGTAGTTTAATTGGCAAAATATAGTTCTCATGAAGCTAACAATGTAGGTTCAACCCCTACCAGACCGATCTTAAATATTTTAATTAATGGAGTCTAGCCAAGTTGGTAAGGCGCCCGTTTTTGGTACGGGGAACGGAGGTTCGAATCCTTCGACTCCAAAAGCTAAGGTGGTGGAATTGGTATACACGCTGGGTTTAGGTTCCAGTCCCTTACGGGATAGGGGTTCAACTCCCCTCCTTGGTAATGTCAAGGCCGAATATTAATCAATGGTTTAACAAAAGTAAAGGGAAAAAACAAACGAAGGTTAAAAGTGTAGGTCTTCGTAAATGCCCTCAAAAAAGAGGCGTTTGTTTAAGGGTATTTGTCTGTTCTCCTAAAAAACCTAATTCAGCTAGACGTAAGGTTGTTAAAGTTCGTTTATCTAACAAGGTAAAATTGACAGCTTATATACCAGGTCAAGTTCATAGATTACAAGAACATTCACAAGTTTTGGTTCGTGGAGGTAGAATACCAGATTTACCTGGGGTTAAATATCGTTTAATTCGTAATAAATTAGATTTAGAGGGATTGCCTGGTCGTAAGACTTCACGTTCAAAATATGGTACAAAAAAAGTAGATAAAGGATGTTAGTTATTGTACAGTGTTTAAATTAAATAACTAAAAATGTACTAATTAAATAAAAATATTATGATTAGCTCATACGAACAAACAAAATCTATTAAGTTTTTAGGTATTAAAAGCGACCCTTTAATAAAAAAAATGATTAATCTTTTAATGCGTGATGGTAAGCGTACAAAAGCAGAAAATATTTTAAATAAAGCTCTTCAATCTCTTGATCGTGATTATCCTGGACGTGCTATACATATTTTTTATTTAGGTATTATTGCAGTTAGACAAGATATAGGTGTTCGTCTTAAACCAAAACCAAAGACTCGTAGAAATAAGCAATCTTTTAATGTTTATTTACCTAGAGTAATTTCTCCTATTTGTGGTTTAAATCTTGGCATGAGGTTGTTGTTAAAGTCAAGTAGAGAACAATCTACACTTTCTCCTTTATGGGAAAATTTAAGTAAAGAATTACTTAAAGCATCTCAAAATAAGGGAAAGGTTGTTAGTAAAAGGTATAGTTTAAATAAATTAGCTATTTCTAATAAACGTAGGGTTCATTTTGGTGTTCGTTATTGATGCTTTAATTTTCAAAAAATAACTATGGACTTTATTCATTTTTTCTTTATTGCTGTTTTATTATTTGTTATAGGTGTTGGAGGTGTTATTTTAAACAGAACAAATATTGTAGTTGTTTTGATGTCTTTAGAACTTGCTCTTCTTTCAGTAAGCTTAAATTTTATTGTTTTTTCTGTATGTTTGGGGGATTTAATGGGACAAATTTTTGCTATTTTTATTTTAATAATAGCAGCTTGTGAATCATCTATAGGTTTAGCTATTATTTTAGTTTATTTTAGGGTTAGAGGTAGTATACGTATTGATCAAGCTTCATTATTGAAATCTTAATGAAGTAGGCTTCCATGGTGAAATTGGTATACACGGCAGATTCAAAATCTTTTGTCTTTTGACGTGCTGGTTCGAATCCGGCTGGAAGTAGTAAGTATGATTAGAACCCAAAGTCTTCTTAAAGTTGTAGACAACTCAGGCGCAAAACTGGTTAAATGCATTAAAGTTAAAAAAAAAGGTGGCAAAGGATACGCTAATGTAGGGGACGTTGTTATTGTATCGGTTCAAAGTCTCCGACCCCGTTATGGTAGAAGGGTAAGATTAAAAATGAATAAATCGGAAGTACATCATGGTGTTATTGTACAAACTCGTAGACTATTTCGCAATAAAGCTGGAATAGGTATTTCGTTTTCTTCTAATTCAGTAGCCCTTATTACATTACAACATAAACCTATTGGAACTAGAATATCAGCTATATTGCCAAGTAGGTTAAGGGGGTTGAAATGGGCCAAATTAGCATCTATGGCTAAAAAAATTATATAATTATTTCTATGAATTTTTTTGAAAAACATTATTATGAGGTAGTTCAAAAAGATTTAATTCTCAGTGAAAATGTTTCAACAGTATCATTATTATCTGTACCAAAAAAAGTATCTATTTGTTTAGGAGGGGAGAGTTCAGATGAAAATTATGTAATTTCGTGTCTTGGGGCGTTGAGTATTATTGGGGGTCAAAAGCCTTATTTTATTCAACAAAAACCTACTAAACAAACAAATAGTGGATCAAAAAAAGGTATAGGGGGTAAAATTACTTTGAGGAGAGGGTCTATGTATATTTTTTATTACAAATTATTATTTCATGTTCTACCACGTGTACGTCAATTTGAGGGTTTGAGAGAACCAGCTCACAAAAATATTTATTGTTTTGTTTTAAAGGATATTTTTTCTTTTGAGGAATTGGTACCATTGTTTCCTTATTTTGAAGAAATCACCTCTCTTCAGTGTCAATTTCATTTTACAACAAAAGATAGATTTGAGACTAATGTTTTAGGGCATGGTTTACAGGTTTGTTTTTTTTCTAATGAAAAATAGGAAAAGCGGAAGTAACTCAATTGGTAGAGTGTAAGCTTGCCAAGCTTAAAGTTGAGGGTTCAAATCCCTTTTTTCGCTTTGTTTTTTAATTTTAATCTGCGTTTTTATCACTTTAGTTAAAAACCTATTTTTTAGTGACAGTACTTTTATAATTAATTTTTATTTATATTTTTGTATTTAACTAAAAGAAGGCTTAGAGCTTTTTTATTTAGAATTATATTGTTATTTTTTTCGAAAAGGTTAATAGGGTACCATTTTTTATCTATAGATACTCCTAAACAATCAAGTTGCAAAGCTATTTCAGGTACATTGGTTTGTAAATTTTTTAAATTTTTATAAACTATCATTATAATAGGACACCCTATACCTAGTTTAGGTGGGTTAAGATATAGGGGTACATAATATAATTTTGCATTTTGTAATAATAGTCGTATTTTTGATATTTGAGAAGTTTTTAAATTGCTTCCATTAAATAAAGCAAAAGTTGATTGTTTAGGTAAAAAAAACCTTTTTTTTCGTAGATGTCTTTTTCTAGGGGTAAACATAGTTTATAATTGATAAATTTTAACTTTTAATGGAAGCTTATTAGCTCCTGAGTGTAAAGCTGGTATACCTTGCTCAGCATCTATACCATAAAGTAAAAATACAGTTTGTCCAGCCGTTATAGAGGCAATCCAGTGATTTACTTTACCCTTCCCCTTTCCCATACGGGCTGCAGAAGCTTTACGGCTTATAGCAATGTCGGGAAAAACAAGAATTTCAAGTTTACCTTCTCTTTTAACTTTACGTCTAATATTTTGTCTTGCTGCTTCAATTTGACGGCTATTTAAATAACTGGATTCCATTGCAATTAATGCAAAACAAGTTAATTCTGTTAATTTGTGGGTTTTAGTTGAGGTATTAGGTAAACCTCGTGGTTTGAAGTATTTACGGTATTTTGTTTTTTTAGGTTGTATTGTCATTTTTTTGTTTATGTTAGTTACAAATCCAAATTTTTAATCCAACACTACCGTAGCCAGTTTGTGTTTGTTCATATTCTGCTTTTATGGTTTTATTTAATTGACTAATAGGCATTTGTCCCATTTGATATTTCCAAATTCTGCTTCTTACTTTTGCTTTGTGTGTAAATCTCCCTTTTATTTGTATTTTTAAACCTTGTATTTTTTTATATTCTTGCAAAGATTGAAATCCCTGTTTAATATATGCTAAAAATTGATAATGTCTTTTTCTTCTTTGTCTTGAACATATATTTTGTATTAAAAATCTAGTTAAGCTTGATGTGTTTGCTTTATTTTTTATTAGTAAATACATAAGTTGTATACCATATCGTGCATAATCATATTTAATATGGTTAAAACTTTTTGTAAAATAAGCCATTTGTCTTCGTGCAGGTTTAGGAACAGATCTAGTATAGGTTTTTAACCTATTAATACGTAAAGTGACTTTTTTTGTACCTGTAAATTTTTGTATTAATTCTATAGCGGTTTGAAGTCGGCATGCAACTATAGTCCAGGATTGTTTTTTATTAATTATTTTATTTTCTTTATAACGTCTAGATTTTAAACGTCTTTTTGAACGAAAATGTAAGTGTATAATATTAATTTCTATAAAAATTAGGCCGAGATGTCGGTTAATTTTTATTTTATCTAAATAATGAGTTGTTCCTAAGAAACATGACTCTATTAGTTTTTTAATTGTTGTTAAAATAAAATAAAATCTTGGTTCGTCCCAGTGTGTACATCCTTGATAAAGATTATTTATTGGTCGTAAAATAGTTGGATGAGCTTTTTGTGCCATTTATTTTTTTGTATTAAATTTTTTTTTTTTTGCTATAAAATTTTTTCGTGTTGTCACAAATTCTCCTAATTTATGACCAACCATTTCAGGTTTAATTTTTCGGGTAATCATGTCTTTTCCATTATATATTTGTAATTTTAAACCAACAGCAGCTGGATAAATAGTAGAACGTCTAGACCATATAGGTTTTTTTTCATGCTGTGGGGTTAATCTTTTTAAAAGACTTTTATCTATAAATGGTGTTTTCCAACTAGATCTTGACATTAGGTTTTAGTTGCTTTTTGCTATTACGTGTAGATGGTCCTTTTGTTGGTTTGCCCCATGGAGTTACAGAGGGACGACCACCTGAGGTTTTTCCTTCACCCCCCCCATGTGGGTGATCAATTGGGTTCATTGCTACTCCTCTAACTCTAGGACGTTTACCCAACCATCTAGATTGACCGGCTTTTTTAAGTTTTGTAAAACGTGAATCTGAATTGCTAACTACACCGTTGGTTGCTATTGTTTTTATGTCGAACCAACGGTATTGCCCGGATTTAAGACGAATTTTAGCTAATGTTTTAGTTCTTTTTAAAATTCGACCGAATGCCCCAGGAGCTCTTAAAATTTTACCATCTTTTCCTGGTGATAAGCTTAAATTGTAAATTAGGCTTCCTGTTAGTATATTTTGTAAGGTTTTACTATGCCCGTTTTGAAAACCATTACGTGTTGAGTTTGATCTTATAATATCACCTTTTTTTATTTTAGTAGGTGCTATTATATAATTATGTTTTTTAGTATCTGGATTAAAAATTCGTGCTAAAAATGCGGATCTATTTGGGTCGTATTCTAATCCTATGACTATCCCTTGTGTGTATTTACGGTTTAGGTCTATATCTCTGTATAATCTTGAATGTCCACCACCTCGGTGCCATGCAGTTATATGTCCTTCATTATTTCGTCCGGTGGAATAATTCCACGATCGTCTTTTAGATTTTAGAGGAGGGGTAATAAAAATTTGTTTGTTTTGTTTCATATAATATATTAAATATCTAGTTATGCCTTTTATTATCGGTACTTCTATTCCAGAAGACAAAGTATTGGTGCAGTCTGTGTCTCATGTTTATGGTATTGGGATAACCCAATCTAAAATTTTATGCAAAAAAGCTGGTTTCGGTTCAGATTCACGTGGCAGTCATGTTACTTTCTTTAAAGGAAAGAATTTAGAAAACTTAGCCGAGGCTACCCCTCTTCCCTTAGGTGCTGATCTTCGCCGTTTTAAAAACGATAAAATTCGTCGTTTGTGTGTTCTTTCAACGTATCGTGGCTTACGTCATCGTAAAGGTCTACCAGTTAGGGGTCAACGTACTCATACTAATGCAAAAAAACGACCCGTGTTAAAACTTAATGTTAACTAAATTAGAAAATATAAATTTATTGTCTAAATCTGTTATAACGTCGATTGAAGGGTTTGTAGATACCTCAGATAAAGGTTTGTTAAAAATACCTAAAGAAAAAAAAGGTATTATCATTATTAAATCTACAAAAAGAAATATTTTTTGTACTTTGATGGATATTGATGAAAAAAAAGTAAAAACTAGTTGTTCATTACGTGTTCCTTCTTATGTGAATGAATATAATGAACGGGAAAATCTTTATACACGTGGTTTACTTTTAGGTAATTTAATTGGTGATAAAGCTATTAAATTAGGTTATAAAGAATTTACTATTTTACTTAGATCTGGTATAAATAAAGGTCGTAGAGGGGTTGTAAAAGGTCTTAGTAAAAAAAAAGGAATTAAAATTACTTTTTTGTATCTTAGCACATGTTATACTCACAATGGTTGTCGTCCAGCTAAAGCTCGTCGTAAAAAATTTCGTACAAAACCTAAAGGGTATAGGTAAAATTAAATTTAGAAGGGGTGACTGAGTGGTTAATAGTGTCAGATTGTAAATCTGTTGGTTTTTCCATCGTAGGTTCGAATCCTATCCCCTTCTTGTTCATTTTAATGAAAGATAAAACTAAAATGGTTCAACGGCACCCATTTCATTTAGTTGATCCTAGTCCTTGGCCTTTGGTGGCTGCTTTAGGTGGATTGAGTTTGACTTTTGGTGGAGTGTTATTTATGCATAACTATAAAGGTGGGGGGGAATTACTTTGTTTAGGTGTTTTTACTATTTTATATGTTATGTTTACTTGGTGGAGAGATGTTATACGTGAAGGTTTATTTGAAGGGCAGCATACTTTAGCGGTTCAAAAGGGATTACGTATGGGTATGGTACTTTTTATTGTGTCTGAGATCATGTTTTTTTTTGCTTTTTTTTGGGCTTTTTTTACCTCATCTATTTCCCCTGTTTTTAATATTGGAGGGGTTTGGCCTCCAGTAGGTATAGATGCTATTAGTCCATGGGGATTGCCGTTTTTAAATACTATTTTATTACTATCTTCTGGGGCAAGTGTAACATGGGCTCATCATGCTATTGTTGCTGGTTTAAAAAAAGAAGCTTTGCAAGGTTTAGGTATAACATTAGGGTTTGCAATTGCTTTTACAGGTATGCAGGGTATTGAATACATGCATGCTCCTTTTGGTATGTCAGATGGGGTATATGGTTCTGTTTTTTATATGGCTACAGGTTTTCATGGGTTCCATGTTATTATTGGAACAATTTTTTTAGCTATTTGTACTTTAAGGTTATATCAGGATCATTTTAGCCGTCAACATCATTTTGGTTTTGAGGCTGCTGCGTGGTATTGGCATTTTGTTGATGTTGTGTGGTTATTTCTTTTTCTTACGATTTATTGGTGGGGTTTTAATGTAATAGTATAGTTTTATTTTATGGTTAAGGCTAAAAAATACAGTGAAGCTGATTTAGCCGATTTTTATTTAGTAAGTCCTTTATTTAAGAAGTATTCTTTGCTTCATCTTTGGTCTTATAATTTTAGTGAGTTTTATAATATTAAATATTGTGAAATATATTTTTCTAAATATTTTGTGGAATGTACTGAAAAATATATTTTAGAATATTTCGGTGAGGGGGTTTTACTAACTCTTCTAGATAGTCCAAAGTTTTTAAAATTTATAGAATCAGGTTTTTTTAAATATATTAATTATCATTTTTTATTGTTATTTCAGAGCAATTGCTTATTTTTTTTTGAGTATTCTTTTGAAGAAGTGGAATTTTTTGTAGAAGAGTATTTCCGATTACATATTAAAAAAACTTTTGAGAGAGATTTGTTGATATGTCTTGCTGCATGTATTAATAAAAGAGTGCCTATGTCTTTTGACATATATTTAAGCAACTATCTTAAATATATTTCTAATGATATTTTATTAATTAAGTCAAATACTAAATCCTCATTTAATTATATTTCAATTCTTAATTTTATAGGAAGTGATATTGATAAGTATTATTGCTTAGGGTTTATTTATTCTAAAAATAACAAATCTCCTTTATATAAAATTAACTATAACGTATGTGTTAAAAAAAAGTATAATTGTTCTATATTGACAGCATTAAATTATAAAATTTACAAATCCGTAAATATAATAAAAGAGGTGTCAGGTACTATAAAACAAAATTATATAAATTTTTTTTTTGAGGGTATTACATGTAACTATGAATCTTTTGTGATTAATAGTTATAATAATACATTTTTAGATTATTATAATTATTTTTTTAAAAATATAGGAAAATATAGATATCTATCTATTAATAAAAAAGTAAATTTTTATTTTAAATTTTATCCTACTTTGTTTATGGTATACAAAGGAAGTTTTTATAATTTTTCGAAGAGCGTATATAAATTACCTTATGGGTTTATTTTTTATTCTATAACAAAAGATAGTAATAGTTGTAATTATGAGTTTCAGTTTTTATTAGGTTCTTTTCAAACTTTAGTTAGTTTTGATAAAATAAAAAATGATATAGGTGTTTATCTTGAAAATACTAATGTTTTTATAATAATATAAATATAATTTGTTTAAAGTAATTTAAATAAAAATTTTAATAGTTAATTTAAAAATATTATTTGGTTTTACATAATATCAATAGATTTAGTTGTATATAATTAAAAAAATATTTAAGTTAAAAGGTATTTTTAAATATTTTTCGTTATAGGTATAATATAAATTATCTTAAAGCAAAGTGGTAACAATTTTTTATGTAGTATTTACAATTAACTAAACGAGTACGAAAAATAAATTCTCTAGACATATTTTAAAAATTTGATAGTTAACTATTTATACTATAATTATATATATATATACATGTTTTACAGCCCATTAGAGCAATTCCAAATACTTCCTCTTTTAAGTCTCGGTATTGGTTTATTTGATTTTTCAATAACTAACGCAATGCTAACAACAGTCGTTGGTTTAACTTTTTTTGTTTTTATTTATTATTGTCTTTCAGCTTATGGTCTTAGTTGCTTTCCTACTAGATGGCAATTAGTTTTAGAGAGTCTTTATTTAAGTACCGCAGGTCTAGTATGGGATAGTGTTGGTCAGCAAGGACAAAAATATTTTCCCTTTTTATTTGTAATTTTTAGTTTTATTTTAATATCTAATGTTTCAGGACTTGTCCCGTATTCTTTTACTATAACAAGTCACCTTATTCAAACAATGGTTTTAGCTTTGACAGTATTTATTGGTGTGATGATTATTTGTGCATCAAAGCATGGATTTCACATGTTAAGTTTATTTTTACCAGGGGGTACTTCTATAGTTTTGGCTTTTTTATTAGTACCAATAGAAATAGTTTCATACGTGTTTAAACCACTTAGCTTGGCTGTTCGTCTTTTTGCTAATATGATGGCAGGTCATACATTATTAAAAGTAATTGCTGGGTTTGCGTGGGCTATGATGGGTAGTGGAGGGTTGTTGTTAGTTGCTCATATAGTGCCATTAGCAGTATTGGTAATTCTTTTTGGGCTTGAGTTAGCAGTTGCTTTAATTCAAGCTTATGTTTTTACAATTTTAAGTTGCATTTATATAAACGACGCAATTGTTCTTCATTAATTTTAAGTTAATCGTTATTTTGTTATTTGGTATAAAAATAGAGAGGTAGGAAGTTTAAATAATTCTTTTTTTAATATATGTCTCTAAGCATTTTTAGCTCAGTGGATAGAGCATCGGTCTTCTAAATCGTAGGTCGTAGGTTCGAATCCTATAAAATGTAACGTATGAAATTTGCTTTAATATTCCAAAATGACATTGTGGCTTTTTTGCCTGAGCTGTTTCTTGCTATTTCTATCTTAGTTATTTTATTACATGGTAGTTTTTTAGGGGTATTGGCTGCTTCTCTATATACTTATCTTACTATAAGTATGGTGAGGTTAACATCAATTGTTTTGTTTTTAAGTTTGCTTTTAGTTCTTAATAATCCAGTTGAATCTCAAACTTTATGGAATTCTATTTTTGTTACTGATAATATAGGGATTTGGTCTAAAGTAATTATTTTTTTAGGTCTACTTTTTTGTGTATTAGTAAGTGAATCATATATGTTTTCGGCTCGTTTTAGAGCCTATGAATTTTTTGTTTTTATTATTGGTATTGGTTTAAGTTTGTGTCTTTTGATTTCATCATATGACCTTCTTTCTGTGTATTTAAGTATGGAATTTTTATCGTTAATTTTTTATGTATTAGCGGCTTGGAAAAAGAATTCTTACTTTTCTGCTGAAGCTGGTTTAAAATATTTTATTTTAGGTTCTGTTGCTTCTATTTTTTTTTTGTTTGGTGCTTCTTTAATTTATTTTACTATGGGTACAACTAATTTAGGTTCTTTAGCCTTATTAACAGAAAATTTAATAGCAACTTCATCTTTTATGTGTTTGGGGATTGTGTGCGTAGTTTCTGCTTTATTATTCAAAATAGGTGCAGCCCCTTATCATATGTGGGTAGCAGATGTATATGAAGGAGCTCCTACTTTAGTGGGTTTTATTTTTGCCGTTATACCTAAATTTGCCTTTTTTGTTGTGATTTTGCGTTTATCTTTTACAAGTTTTTGGTCGTTTTTTCCTAGTTTATGGGAAAATTTTTTTTGTATATGTGGTCTTTTTAGTCTTTTTATAGGATGTGTTTGTGGTTTAGGGGAAACTAAAATAAAGCGTCTTCTTGCTTTTAGTAGTGTTGGTCATGTAGGTTTTTTATGTCTTGGGTTAGCTAGTGGTAATATAGAAGGTATACAGGCAGTGTTATTTTATCTTTCTATTTATATGTTTACGGCAGTATTTTTGTGGGTTTATATAATATATCTTGATTTATCTTCGAACACTGGTAATACTCTTTTAACGTTTTCAAATTCTATAGGTTTGGTTAGATCAAATCCACTTATGGGGTTTGGGGTTGCATTAATGATTTTTTCTTTAGCTGGTATTCCACCTTTTGGTGGATTTTTTGCTAAATTAAATATTTTTGTAAGTTTGGTGGACTCTTCATTTTATATTATATCTATTTTTGTTGTTATTACTAGTGTTATTTCAGCTTTTTACTACATACGTTTAATAAAGATTTTTTATTTTGAGAAAAATAGTAATTGGTTTTTTTTTGCTCCTTTATCAAAAAGTTCAGCAATGGTTCTAGTTTTAAGTGGTTTAACTATTATCTTTTTTATGTTTAGTCCTAATTTATTTTATCTTTTGACATACAAGTTAGGACTAGGTTTTATGTTTTAATAATTAGCTAATGTCTTTTACTATACATTCTAAACCTGTATCGCAATTATGGTCTCTATCGGTTATTAGCTCTTTATTGAGTGGTTTCTCTTCAAGGTGGTTATTTTCCACCAATCATAAAGATATTGGTACATTATATTTAATTTTTGGTGGTTTTTCAGGTGTTCTTGGAACAGCAATGTCTGTTCTTATTCGTTTGCAATTAGCCAGTCCTGGAAATCAATTTTTAGGAGGAAATCATCAGTTATACAATGTTATTGTAACAGCACATGCTTTTTTAATGATTTTTTTTATGGTTATGCCAATTCTTATTGGTGGATTTGGTAATTGGTTTGTACCTCTAATGATTGGTGCCCCCGATATGGCTTTTCCTCGTATGAATAATATTAGTTTTTGGTTGTTGCCTCCTTCTTTAATCCTTCTTTTAGCTTCTTCATTGGTAGAATCTGGAGCTGGTACAGGTTGGACAGTATACCCACCGCTTAGTGGTATTCAAGCACATTCAGGGCCTTCTGTTGATTTAGCAATATTTAGTCTTCATCTTTCAGGTGCTGCTTCTATTTTAGGGGCTATAAATTTTATTACAACAATTTTTAATATGAGAGCTCCTGGTATGACAATGGATAGGTTGCCTCTCTTTGTATGGTCTGTTTTAATTACAGCGTTTTTATTATTGTTATCACTTCCTGTTTTAGCTGGTGCTATTACAATGTTATTAACAGATCGTAATTTCAATACTACTTTTTTTGACCCAGCTGGTGGGGGTGATCCAGTATTGTATCAGCATTTGTTTTGGTTTTTTGGACATCCTGAAGTATACATTTTAATTTTACCAGGGTTTGGTATTGTTAGTCATATATTGTCTACTTTTTCTAGAAAACCTGTATTTGGATATTTAGGTATGGTTTATGCTATGCTTTCAATAGGTATACTTGGTTTTATTGTTTGGGCTCATCACATGTTCACAGTAGGATTAGATATTGATACAAGAGCTTATTTTACGGCAGCTACTATGATTATTGCAGTACCAACAGGTATTAAAATTTTTAGTTGGATTGCGACTTTATGGGGTGGTTCTATTCGTTTGAAAACCCCTATGTTATTTTCCATTGGTTTTCTTTTTCTTTTTACTATAGGAGGATTAACTGGTGTTGTTTTAGCAAATTCAGGTGTTGATATTGCTTTGCATGATACTTATTATGTTGTTGCTCATTTTCATTATGTATTAAGTATGGGAGCAGCTTTTACAATGTTTGCAGCTTTTTATTTTTGGATAGGTAAAATGACAGGTTTGGCTTATCCAGAAATTCTAGGTCAAATTCATTTTTGGCTTATGTTTTTAGGTGTAAATTTTACTTTTTTTCCAATGCATTTTTTAGGTCTAGCAGGTATGCCACGACGTATACCAGATTATCCGGACTCCTATGCAGGATGGAATGGTTTAGCATCTTTTGGGTCAATTTTATCCTCTATTGCGTCATTATTTTTTTTCTTTGTTGTTTATATTACTCTTACACGAGGGTCTGTTGAAGAATCAAATCCTTGGGTAAAGGGTAGAGGGCTTGCTTTTCCAGTATTACCTAATAGATCTATAGAGTCAAGTAATAATTGATTAGGGGTTGGGTTGTTAAAAATTTAAAGTATAATTTAAATAAAAGTTATTAAGTTAGATAAGGTGGTTGTGTCAGGGCTTGTAACTCAGTGGTAGAGTGTACGCCTGATAAGCGTAAAGTCAATCGTTCAATTCGATTCAGGCTCAAAGTATAGTTTTTTTTAAGTTATTTTAACAAGTCCTTTTCGTCTAATGGTTAGGACGTTGCCTTTTCACGGCGAAAATACGGGTTCAATTCCCGTAAAGGATTAATTTTTAAAATAATTCCCATATTAATATAAGGGTTGTTTTAATTGGTTTAAAAATGTTCAGTTCTTTAATTGTATACGCTACAAGTCTTACTAGGCTTGTACCTGTTCAAACTTTCCAGGTGTTTGGACATGAGATTGTTATTAGCGTATCCAAAAAATATTTGTTGGCTACATTAACTTTTTTACACCATCATAGTAATGGTAATTTTCAAATGCTTACCTCTATTTCAGGTGTAGACTATCCAGAAAGAGAAGAGAGATTTGAAGTTGTTTATGATCTTTTAAATGTAAGATCTAATTGTAGGCTTCGAATTAAGACACATACAGATGAAATAAATCCTTTACCTTCTGTAGTAAGTCTTTTTCCTTCAGCAAATTGGTGGGAACGTGAGATTTGGGATTTATTTGGAGTTTTTTTTTCTAATCACCCTGATTTACGTCGTATTTTAACAGATTATGGTTTTGAAGGTCATCCATTAAGAAAAGATTTTCCTCTAAGTGGTTATTTTGAGTTGCGTTATGATGAAGATCAACGTGTTGTTGTTTGTGAATCTATTGAATTGAGTCAAGAGTTTCGTTCATTTAATTTTCATGTTCCTTGGTCACAAAATAATTTAATCAGTTAATGTCTAGGTTTAATGTAAATGCTATACTTGGTTGGGTAGATTCTCATATTATTGATTACCCAACAGCCATGAATTTAAATTATAATTGGAGTTTTGGTTCAACAGCGGGGTTTTGTTTGGTTATTCAAATACTTAGTGGGGCTTTTTTAGCTATGCATTATGCAGGAGAAACTCATTATGCTTTTTCTAGTGTTGAACATATTATGCGTGATGTAAAAAGTGGTTGGTTAATTCGTTATATGCATGCTAATGGTGCATCTTTTTTCTTTATTGTTGTTTATGCTCATATTTTTAGAGGTTTATATTATGGTTCTTACATTGAGCCTAGACAGCAATTATGGTGGTCTGGGGGGGTTATTTATGTTTTAATGATGGCAACAGCTTTTATTGGTTATGTTTTACCTTGGGGTCAAATGAGTTTTTGGGGTGCTACGGTTATTACAAGTTTATTTTCTATTTTCCCTTTTATAGGGAAAGAGGTTGTTATGTGGTTATGGGGGGGGTTTACGGTAGGTAACCCAACTTTGAATCGTTTTTTTAGTTTACATTATTTATTACCTTTTATTATTGCTGGTTTGGTATTTGTTCATTTAGGATTGTTACATAAAGACGGTTCTAACAACCCGTTAGGTATAAAAACAAAAACAGCTAATATAAATTTTTATCCTTATATTTATGTAAAAGATTTAGTAGGTTTTTTTGTTTTATTATTAATGTTATCTATTGTTATATTTTATTTTCCTAATAGTTTAGGTGATCCGGATAATTATTTAGAAGCAGACCCATATGGTACTCCAGCGCATATCGTCCCTGAATGGTATTTTTTACCTTTTTATGCTATTTTGAGGGTTATTCCAAATAAAGTTGGTGGTATTCTTACTATGGGTGGGGCGATAGCTATTATTTTTATATATCCTCTTTTGAATACATCTGTATTACGTAGTGGTAATTTTCGTCCAATTTATTCTGTAGTTTTTTGGCTTTTTGTTGCTGATTTTTGTTTGTTGGCTTGGTCAGGTACTACACCAGTAGATGATTATTTTAAAGTAGTTGGGGCTGTTGTTTCCATAGGTTATTTTGCTTTTTTTGTTTTTGGTGGGTTATTTGTAGGTTGGTTGGAAAAAATGCTTGCAGTTAGGGTATTAAATATGCGTTCTGTAAAAGGGAAGTAAAAATTTAAAAGGTATTTGGAATTAAATATTTGTTTTTGTTTAATTGTGCTCGTATTATGAAATTTTCACATAAAAATATCATTAGAATAACTTTAATTGTTTTTTTTTCCTTGTACTATTGTTCTGTTGGGAGTATGGATGCTTCACACCCATGGCAAGTGGGTTTTCAAGATCCTGCTACTCCAATAATGGAAGGTATAATTTTTTTTAATGGTTTATTAATGACTTTTATGCTATTTATTGCCTGTCTTGTAGGTTGGTTATTGTATAAATCCTTAACGTTATTTAACGAAGTGGGTAATAAAAATGCTGTAGGCTTTAACCACTCAACATTACTTGAAGTCGTTTGGACAATTATTCCAGCTGGTATATTAATGGTTATTAGTGTACCTTCATACAATTTATTGTATGCAATGGATGAAGTGATAGATCCTAGTTTAACTATAAAAGTTGTTGGTCACCAATGGTATTGGTCATATGAGTGCTCTGATTTTGAAGTATCACCAGTTATTGAAAAAGACAATTTAGATAAAGTTGAAATAAGTTATAAAGCTTTAAAGGATATGGCAGATTTGATAGAGTATAGTCGTGTAGAAGTGGGTAAAGGTGAGAAACAAACTCAAATAAGTATAATTAAAGAGTTTATAAATTCATTGGAAAAAAATATAGAAGATTTACCTAAAGGTGCTAATGAAGTGTTATCTCGTAGTTTAGAATGGCTTCTTATAAATATTTTAGGTAATGAAGGACGAAAAGAATTTTATGGTCCTTTAGAATCTCACTTAACAGGAGAAATGGTTTCTATTTTATCTGGGGTTAGGGAACAGTTATCAAAAAGTTCACTTATTGAAGAACAGCAAGATTTAATAATTAAAGCTTTAAAAATTTTTAAGCAATATATAAGGATTGTTAATGAAACTGAGTTAACGGCAAAAACAATGGATTTATTCGCATCTTTAGATGAAATTAAACCAGGAAATGCACCTTCAAGCGATGATAGTTTTGGAGGCTTAGATTCTAATATAGTTTCTATTGTTGATGAGTTAAATAAAGTGGATGAGGCAAGTTATAAATGGTTAGAACTTAGATCAGCTGAAAATTTTTATGATGGAGCTGAAACAGAATTAAGTAGAGCTTTAACACAGGTTTTTGAGGCAGAATGTGTATGTCTTAGAGCCCTTGCCCTCGGGGAAATAAAAATCCCTATAGAGGAAATGATGGCTAATTTAGACGAAGGTAGAATAAGGCTTGATAAAGCTTTAGTGGAGTCGGAAATTGCTGAAAATAATTTAATTGACACTCAATTAATAGCTCATCAATTAAGATTAACCCGACCTGAAAGAGAGGGTTATAGTAGTGAGTTTGAGTGGGATACTGCTAATGTAGAATTTAAATTTTATGATAATGAACTAGAAAATGCAAAAATAGAGTTAAATAATGCAAAAGCTAATGCAAAATGGGCAAAAATTGACTTACTTGCTTCACAGGTTAACGCATTAACTGCAGAGTATTTTCAAGCTGATGCCGAATGGGCTTTAAAAGATCCATCTATAATGCGTAGTAAAGTATTGCTGAAAGATGGTTATGATGGTTGGAATGAAAAATTAAAGTCTGAGTCAAAAAAAATTTTAGACAGTCATGAGATTAAATTTATGCTTGCTCATGAAGAGTTAAAAAGTGCTAACGCAATTTTAGACAGGTTTCAGTCTGGTTTAACTAAAGAAGAATTAAGTAAATGTAATTCAATAGCAGATAGTTCAGAAGCGGAGTTTATGGCTCTAGAAAAACAAATAATACCAGTTGCGGAAGAATTTGAAAGAGGTAAAGATATATTATCAAATGCCAAAGATGAACTAAATAATTATAAAGCAGTGTCAAATAGAGCTGATATTAGGTTGGAAAGGTCTCAAGCTGCGTTTGACAAATTTAAGGCAGTGTCAAATAGAGCTAAAGCGGTTTCAAAAGGTGCTGAGTTTTTTTTCAATTCATCTAAAGAAAAATTGACTGGCGTTGATTTAGATTTTAATTCTATGACACCAAAGATAGTATTGGATAATCTTGTTGAAAAATATGGTAGTGTAAAATATGAATTTGATAAATCAGTTTCTTTAGTTAATACAGCTAAATTTAATTTAGATAATTCTAAAGATAGACTTGAGGTTGTTAAAGGTTATGTATATAATACAGAGAAAAGACTTGATGATACACCAATTATTTATGAGTTACCTAAAGTAACAGATAAACCTAATGAATATTTTGATAATTTTTTATGGGAGATACATAATGAAGATCTCATAACAGTAAAGGCCCAGTTAAAAGGTTCTGAAGCTGTATTAGAAGAGTCTAAAATAGTGTTAGCTAATTTAGAACAATCTTTAATTGAATCTTTTATTAAATTATTTGAAATTGAGTTAAAAAAGGGTAAAGCTTTAATAAATTTTTTAAAATTTGATGTAGATTATGTTTCGGACTCATTAAACAAAGAAAAGTTAGAGGATATTGAAACATATGTTGGAAATCTTCAATTAAAATTAGGTCATATTATACGTGATAAAATAATATCTACCTTCAATACTGAAAATTATAATTGTTCAAAAATTATAATTAATATGGTAGATAATGACCTATTTAAAGCGTCAGATATTTCAGGACCCGTCAAACCAGTTATTATGAATAAAACATTTGGTTTTGATATTTCAAACATGATTGAATCTGCTGTAGATTCTGTTTGGATAAAAACACTTACGGTTGATGTAAGTGCTGCTATTTCAGATTATGAAGAGGCCTCAAACATACTTAATAATGCCCGTAAAATATTAGATAAAACATCAGAGGATCTTTTATCTATTTCTAAGTTTAGTGAAAATAGTTCTATAAACAGTCTTTTAGCCCTTAAAACCGCAACAGATAATAGTTTAGAGAAAGTTTCAAATGGTATTAAAAAAGCTTTAGTCTCTTCTTCAGCTATCGATACTATTTTGGAACCAGGAAGTTTACAATCAAAGTCTTCTTGTGAGGTATTAAAAGCAAAAGCAGAATTAGCTAATGTTAAATGGTTCGCAGCTAGAGTATCAAGGAGTCTAGATACTCCTATATTGGAGTCTGTTAAACCTTTTAATCGCCAATTTTCTGATGTATCAGTAATTGAATCTAATAGTGCTTTATCTGGTGATAATGGTTCAAGTGTATTTGATTCTTCTTGTGAAGATGGTAACTCAGGAAATAAAAAATCAAAAGAAGATATAAGAGAAATGTTATCTAAGTTAGAAAATAGAAAAATTGAGTATACTCATACAGGTTTACGTGGTGAGTTTTTACAAACACTTAAAGAATTAATTGAAACTGTAGATCAAAATACTGCAGATGACGTTAAAAATATGTTATATGAAGCTTTACTTTCGATTGTTAATGAAGAAGGTGATAAAAATAAATCTTTAAAAACTCAAATAAAAATTATTAATGATTTAATTGAGAATCATAAAGAAGAAGAGATAACAGAAAGACAACGTATAAATTTTGATTCATATCTTATCACTGATGATGATTTAGTTATTCCTGAAGTATCAGGTACTGGAAAAGCTGGAAAAGTTTTTCGCCTTCTAGAGGTGGATAATCGTTTAGTTGTTCCTATTAATACGCATATACGTGTTCTTGTAACTTCTGCTGATGTTCTTCATTCTTGGGCAGTACCTAGTTTAGGAGTTAAAGTAGATGCGTGTCCTGGTAGATTAAACCAAGTTTTTCTTTTTATTAAAAGAGAAGGGGTTTTTTATGGTCAATGTAGTGAACTTTGTGGTGTTAATCATGGTTTTATGCCTATTGTGGTTCAAGCGGTTAACCAAGATGAATATTTAACTTGGGTTGGTAAAAGATTATGCTCTTAACTTTTTTATTCCTTATTCTTATTTTAGGGATTGTTGGTTTAATTTTTATTCCTTCTAGTCAAAAGTTAATTATGCGGCAATTTGCTCTCGGTATTACGTCGGCGGTTTTTGTCTCTTCATTATTTTTATGGTTAGGTTTTGATCATTCAACACCTAAATTTCAGTTTATTGTTGACAGTTTATGGTTACCTATATATAATATTAATTTAATTTTAGGTGTTGATGGTATTTCTTTATTTTTTATTATTTTGACAACATTAATTTTTCCTATTTGTTTGTTAGCTTCATGGTCTTTTGATAAGGGGGAAGTAAAAACTTATTTAATTAGTTTTTTGGGTATGGAACTTGTTTTACTTTTAGTTTTTACTAATCTAGATTTATTGTTTTTCTATATATTTTTCGAGGCTGTATTAATTCCAATGTTTTTGGTTATTGGTATATATGGATCACGTGAAAGAAAAATACGAGCGGCTTATATGTTTTTTTTGTATACTCTTTTAGGGTCTTTGTTTATGTTGATAGGTATAGTTTATATTTATTTATTTGCTGGTAGTACAAATTATGAATCATTATCAGTTATAAATTTTTCAGCTTATGATCAAAAGTGGTTATGGCTTGCTTTTTTTGCATCATTTGCTGCTAAGGTTCCTATGTTACCTGTACATATTTGGCTTCCTGAAGCTCATGTAGAGGCTCCTACAGCGGGTTCAGTAATTTTAGCAGGTATTTTACTGAAATTAGGATCTTATGGTTTTTTACGTTTTTCTTTAAGTCTTTTTCCGATAGCTTCTGTTTATTTCACACCTTTTATTTTTAGTCTTAGCTTGTTAGGTGTAGTATATACTTCGTTAACAGCTATTCGTCAGACAGATTTAAAACGTTTAATTGCTTATACTTCAGTAGCCCATATGAATTTAGTAATGATAGGTTTGTTTACAGGTACCGTAATTGGGGTAGAGGCAGCTATTTTACAAAGTTTAAGCCATGGTTTTGTATCTTCTGCACTTTTTCTTATAATTGGGGTTTTGTATGACCGTTGGCATAGTCGTGTAGTTAAATACTATGGGGGTCTTACACATACCATGCCAATTTTTATAATTATTTTTCTCTTTTTTACTATGGCTAATTTAGGTTTGCCTGGTACATCAAGTTTTATAGGGGAATTTCTTTTATTAGTTTCAGCTTTTGAGGCAAATAGTACTGCGTGTTTTTTTGCAGCTACTTCAATGATTTTAGGTGGCGGTTATTCTCTTTGGTTGTTTAATCGTATAGCTTATGGTAATATTAAAATGGTTGGTTTTGATTTAAGTCTACGGGAGTTTATGATTTTTTTTCCTCTTGTTTTGGGTACCCTTTTTATGGGTATTTATCCTAACTTATTTTTTTCTGCAATGCATGCAACAGTTTCAAATTTGGTATGGGTTGATTTGTGGTTGTAGGTTATATTAGTTTAAAAGTTCTTTTAGTCTAATGCTTAGTTTAATATCTAAAAGGATATTACCATTTATGGTAAAGGTACGGGTTCAAGTCCCGTAAAGGACTAAGATGTATTTAAACATAGTTTTTTTACCCCTACTTGGTTCTCTTGTTGCTGGATTTTTTGGACGTTTCCTTGGGGGCCGCGGTGCTGGTTTAGTGACTATATTTTGTATTGGTATTAGTTTTTTTTTAAGTAGTATTGCTTTTTATGAGGTAGGTTTGGGAGGAAGTTCTACTTATCTTTATTTAATGCCTTGGTTAGAGTCTGATTCTTTCCACGTTGATTGGGCTTTTTGCTTTGACAGTTTAACTGTCGTTATGCTTGTTGTAGTTACTTTTATTTCAACCCTTGTACATTTATATTCTATAGAGTATATGGGAGGTGATCCTCACTTACCCCGTTTTATGAGTTATTTGTCATTATTTACATTTTTTATGTTGATATTGGTTACTGCAGATAATTTTGTTCAAATGTTTGTTGGTTGGGAAGGTGTTGGGTTATGTTCTTATTTATTGATTAATTTTTGGTTTACTCGTATACAAGCCAATAAAGCTGCAATTAAGGCTATGTTGGTTAATAGGGTTGGAGATTTTGGGTTAGCTTTGGGTATTTTTGGTATTTTTATTTGTTTTGGTGCCGTCGATTATGCTACTGTTTTTGCTTTAGCACCTCAACTATCATCGTTTCATTTAACTTTTTTTAATATTGAATTTGAGGCTCTTAATCTTATAGGAATTTTATTATTTGTAGGTGCTGTAGGTAAATCTGCTCAATTAGGTTTACATACTTGGCTACCTGATGCTATGGAAGGTCCGACTCCAGTTTCTGCACTTATTCATGCTGCAACTATGGTTACTGCTGGTGTTTTTTTATTAGCTCGTTGTTCCCCTTTGCTTGAATATTGTCCTAAGGCGCTTATAGTAATAACTATAGTTGGTGGTATGACAGCATTTTTTGCAGCTACTACGGCTCTAGTCCAAAATGATTTAAAACGGGTTATTGCTTATTCCACTTGTAGTCAATTAGGTTATATGGTTTTTGCTTGTGGTCTTTCTAATTATTCTGTAGCAGTTTTTCATTTAGGTAATCATGCTTTTTTTAAAGCTTTACTTTTCCTTGGGGCAGGTTCTGTAATTCATGCAGTTGGGGATGAACAAGATATGCGTAAAATGGGAGGTTTACGTCGTTTATTACCCTTTACATATGCGGTTATGGTAATTGGTTCTTTAGCCCTTATGGGTATGCCCTTTTTAACAGGGTTTTATTCAAAAGATGTTATATTAGAGGTAGGTTATTCAACTTACTCTAGTTATTCTCATTTTGCTTATTGGTTAGGTAGTTTTGCGGCTTTTTGTACTGCTTTCTATTCTATACGACTTTTATCTTTATGTTTTTTGACAGAGCCTAATGGTAGTAGATCATTACTTCTTTCTGCGTCAGAAGGTGGATTGCCAATGGGTTTGGTATTGGGTATATTAGCTTTGCCTAGTATGTTTATTGGTTATTTAGGACGTGATCTTTTTATTGGTTTAGGTACAGATTTTTGGGGAAACGCATTGTTTTGTATGCCTAATAATTTGAGTATTATAGATGCAGAGTTTATGTCAAGTAATATAAAAATCTTTCCACTTTTTTGTAGTATTGTTGGTGGGGGGGTTTCATTTATTTTATATAAAGATTATAATTCTAATTTATTTATGTTGAAGACTTCATTTTTAGGTCGAAAATTTTATACTTTTTTAAATCGTAAATGGCTGTTTGATAAAATTTATAATGAGGTTGTAACCCAAAATTTATTAGATTTTGGTTACCATTTTACTTATAAGTCTATTGATCGTGGTCTTATTGAAAGTTTAGGACCTTTTGGTATATCAAATGTACTTATAGATCAGGTAAATAAATCTCGATCATGGCATTCGGGTTATTTATACCATTATTTAGTAATTATAGGTTGGAGTAATGTTATATTTGGTATTTGTTTTGTGTTTGGTTTTCAATTTTCACGTATTTTAGCTCTGCTAGCCTTTATTGTATTATGGTCGATCCTATAATTTTTATTATTATCGCAACTCTTGGGGGTACTTTAGGAGTTAAAGTTACTAGTACTCAAAACCCAGTATATAGTGGTCTTTATCTTGTATTACTTTTCTTTTTGGGTTCTGCAATTTCATTTTTATTGGGTTTAGAATTTATGGCTTTACTATTTTTATTGGTTTACGCTGGTGCTATTGCAGTATTGGTGTTATTTGTTGTTATGATGTTAGACGTAAAAGCCATTGAAAGTCCATGGTCCGCAAAAAAAAAGCGTTTATTATACTTGGTTTTTTTAATTTTTGTTTTATTTTTTATTTCTGCAATATATAGTAAAAATTTGCAAAAATTAATGAATATATTGTTAGTGGTTTATATGAGTTCATTGGTTTCCTTTAGTTTAGTATCTTATGAAGAGGAGATAAAAAATTTATTTCATCCAGTAATTATTAACAAAACAGTTAATGATAATTTAAAAAGATTTCAGGAGCGAAGTAAGCGAAAACGTAAAGGTGAACCTGAGCCATCAATTAAAGAATCTAAAAAAACTTTTAAAGATTTTATGGAGGAAAGAATTGAAATATGGAAGCATTTATGTGATTCTGAGGGGTTAACAGAGTTTTTACAGTTAATGTTCCATAAAGAAAGTGTGGAAGGATTGTATGGGTTAAATATAATGTGGTTTATAGAATTTGATTCTTCTTGCGCATTAAATGATCCAAGTTATATTTTATACTCAACTCATGCAATATTATTAATCATAGCTGGGGTAATTCTTTTAATAGCTATGGTTGGGGCTATTAGCTTAACATTGCAAAAAAATTGTCCTGAATCTTTATACCGTCAATTGGGTCGTGAATCTAAAAATGCAGTTTTTTTTATAAAAGAAAAACCGTTATTAATACCTAACAACACGCGTAATTTAGAAGTTTTATCTTAATTATGCTTAATATATCAATTAATGAGCTTCTTGTTTGGGTAAAAAAAGGCTCTACAGTTATACAGGCTTGTCAAGCAGCTGGAGCAAATATTCCACGATTTTGTTATCATGATAAGCTTTTTATTGCCGGTAATTGTAGAATGTGTCTTGTTGAGGTGAGTAATTCTCCAAAACCACAAGCGTCATGTGCATTACCTTTTTTACCTAATTTAAGAATTTTTACAAATACGGCATTGGTACGCAAGGCACAAGAATCTGTGATGGAATTACTTTTACTTCATCATCCTTTGGATTGTCCGGTATGTGATCAGGGGGGGGAATGTGAACTTCAAGAACAAAGTTTTAATTTTGGGTCAGATAGGGGTAGATTTTTGTTTTTTAAAAATTCTTTAGGTGATACTTTTTGGGGTGGTCTTATAAAAACAGTATTACGTAGGTGTATTGTTTGTACACGATGTGTCAGATATACTCATCAAATTGGGGGAAATGACTCATTAGGAACTTCTAACAGAGGTGGACATTCCGAGATTGGTATGTTTAAAGAAAGTGTGTTAAAAAGTGAAACTTCAGGTGGAGTTATTGAATTATGTCCGGTTTGCTGGTATAACCCGTATTTAAATTTTAAATAACATGTTTTTTCTAAAAGAATATTACCCTATATTAGTTTTTTTAGGTTTTAGTCTTATTTTAGCTTCTCTTATCTTTGGTGCTTCTTATATACTATCTTTTTCAGAATCAGATAGTGAAAAACTATCGTCTTATGAATGTGGGTTTGATCCTTATGAAGATGCTAGAAATGCTTTTGATGTACGTTTTTATTTAGTTGCTATTTTGTTCCTTTTATTTGATATTGAAACTGTTTTTCTTTTCCCATGGGCAGTTTCATTAAGTGAATTACCTTCTATTGGGTATTGGTCTATGATGGATTTTCTTTTTGAATTAGTTGTTGGATTTGTATATGCTTGGCAAATTGGTAGTCTAGATTGGGAATGATATGTATGGATTATAAACGTCGTAAATCTTTTGCTTTATATGAATCCCGTCGTAAAACATTACAGGCTATATCAACAAATCAAAATTTAGATATTTCTTTACGTTGGTGGGCTCAATTAGAAAAATCTAAATTGCCTAGAAAAAGTAGTTTAAGCAGAGTCCATAACCATTGTATTGATACTAATAGATCAAGGTCGGTTATAAGTTTTTATAAATTATCTCGTCTTCAATTTAGACGTTTAGCATCAAAAGGTTCTTTTTTAGGTTTACGTAAAGCGTGTTGGTAATATTATCAATAATTATTTAAATATAAGTATTGTATGTTGTTGAAGTGTACATAAACTTTATGTTATGTAATATCTTTACCTTTAATATTAAGGTAAATTATTGTTAAAAGAGTATTTGTAATTATTTTAAATTTTTTTATTAGATATATATTATGCCTCAATTTGATACAATGACTTTTTTCAACCAGGTTTTCTGGTTAATTTTGATAGTTTTTAATTTTTATTTGGTAGTTGTACGTTTTATATTACCTTCTTTAGCGTTTAGTTTAAAATCTAGAATTAAACATTTAAAAGTGACCGTTAATTCAAGATAATAAACTATAAAATAATAACTTTTGTATATTTTTGTGTCTATAGTTATAAAATTTTAAACTTCTTGTACGAAGTTAATAATAGAAAATAGCAATTTAATATTAAACTCTTGGAAAAGTAGGTTTTGGAGGTGTTGCTGAGTGGTTGAAAGCCTTGGTTTGCTAAATCAATCTACACTTTTAATGTAGCGTGGGTTCGAATCCTACCACCTCCAAAAGGAAAAAGTAACTCAGTTGGTAGAGTGATGGTTTGTCATACCAGTGGTCGCGGGTTCAAATCCCGTCTTTTTCGAGTCATATAGTATTATATATAATTGTTTGATAATTGTTTATCAAGTATGTCGTTAAATATATGCCTAAGTATAAAAAAAGTATTATATATATATGTAAAGTTTGGTCTGTATCGACTGACTTTAAAAGTTTAAATTATTTGTCACTTTTGTTACCTTTATCTATTTATTCTACAGGTTTGTCTACAAAAATAAAACGATTTACTTTGCTTCGTTCTCCTTTAGGTAATAAAGCTTCTAAAGACCAGTTTGAAAGACGGGAGTATCGAAGTTATTTTACTATTAAATCACAAAGTTCATCAAAAATATTAGCTTTTTTAGATATTTTGAAATATTTAAATGGGGTTAAATTTAAAGTTGTTTTACAGGAAAAAAATATTAACAATTATAAATAAATTTTTTTAGGTGAAGTTGGATAAGTGGTCGAGTGGTTTATGGCACCAGTTTTGAAAACTGACGTAGTTAAAACTACCGTGGGTTCAAATCCCACCTTATCCTAAATAAAATGAAATTGTTATTAAAATCAAAAACATTCGGTAGTGTATTGTCAGATGGTAGTTTTAGTTTTTTAAGGCTATCTAGTCATTTTTCTCAAAAAGAATTGAATTGTAAAAGTTTAGATATAAACAACCATACTGTATGGACAGGTAAGCGTACTAAAAACCAAACTGAAATTTCTTTGTTTGTTGGAAAATTTACTAAAATATTTTAAATTTTATAGTCTACTTACAAATAAGATAATGTGTAGAGTGTACAAAAAGTTTGTGTTTTGTAATAATGCCACCTATAATATTAGGGAAAAATAATTTATATTTTAAAAAGATATATTAGGAGATTTCATGTTTTAATATAATATTTATTACATTAAAAATAATCACAATAAAATTCCACTATACTGTAGTAATACATGAATGTGGTATTAAAAAAAATGAGTTTGATCCTGGCTCAGAGTGAAGGCTATAAGCCTGCTTGAATACATGCGAGTTGAATGGTTAAAACCATAGCGTACGGGTGAGTAATAGGCTAATATTTGGCTTCAACTTCGGAATAATCCCATCCCTGAGGGGAGAAGGTAACAGGAGAATACCGAATAAATATATAAAGGTCCGCCGGTTGAAGATGATTAGGTTTAGTATTAGGTAGTTGGTGAGGTGAGGCTTACCAAGCCAATGATGCTTAGTTGGTCTGATAGGACGATCAATCACACTGGGACTGAGACAAGGCCCAGGTTTCATTTGAAGGCAGCAGTAAGGAATATTGGACAATGAGCGAAAGCTTGATCCAGCAAGGCTTGGTGAGGGATTGAAGGCTTAGGTTGTAAACCTCTTTTTTAATTTAGGATAATGACAGTAAATTAAGAATAAGTCCCGACTAACTTCGTGCCAGCAGTCGCGGTAATACGGAGGGGGCAAGCCTTATTCGTCATAACTGGGCGTAAAGGGCCCGTAGGTGGTTTTCTGATATGTTATTTGTCAAAAATTGTAGCTTAACTATAGAAAGGCATTTAAAACAGGAAAGCTTGAGTCTGACAGAGGAAAATGGAATTTTTCAATTAGGGTTAGAATCCAGATAAGTGGAAGAGAACATCATGTGCGAAAGCGATTTTCTTGTTCAGTACTGACGCTGAGGGGCGAAGGCGTAGGTAGCAAACAGGATTTGAGACCCTGGTAGTCTACGCTGTCAACGATGAGTGCTATTTTTTAGAAATCTAGAAGACATAGCTAAGGCATTAAGCACTCCGCCTGAGGAGTACGAGCGCAAGCTTAAAAATCAACGGAATTGGCGGGGGTTCAAACAAGTGGTGGAGCATGTGGTTTAATGCGATAATACGCGCGTAACCTTACCAGTTCTAGTAAGTCTGTCGTTCTTTTGGAGACGTTAAGAATTTTGGGACTTTCAGGTGTTGCATGGCTGTCGTCAGCTCGTGTCGTGAGATGTACGGTTAATTCCTGTAACTGAGCGCAACCCTTATCTATTTTATGTTTTGAAATGGTATTTTCTAAAAAATAAACTGAATAGATACTGCCAGCGCTAAGCGGGAGGAAGGTAGGGATGAGGTCAAGTCTTCATGGCCCTTATGAACTGGGCTACACACGTGCTACAATGGGAAATACAATAAGTTGCGAGGGAGTAATCCATAGCCAATCTTTAAACCTTCTCTTAGTTCGGATTGGGGGCTGCAACTCGCCCCCATGAAGTTGGAATCACTAGTAATCGCGAATCAGGATGTCGCGGTGAATACGTCACTGGGCCTTGCACACACCGCCCGTCACGTCCTGGAAGTTAACTTGGCCAGAAAATTTTGTAATAAACCATTCAAATTTAACACTATTGGGTTAAGATATTTATTTAGTTTAAGTAAGTTTGGAAATTATTTTTAAAGGACAGGTAAGCAACTGGGATGAAGTCGTAACAAGGTAGTCGTAGGGGAACCTGCGGCTGGAATATATAATTAAGAGGTTTGCCTCTTTATCTAGATCTATACCCGAACTCTTACCGAACTCGAGCGTTCTTATTTAGATAGCCACAGATACTACTTTTGTGGGAAACATGGCTTTATAATAATATAAATTAAAGGTTTGCGTTATAGAGCAGTTAGGTTAGCTCATCAGGCTCATGCCCTGAAAGTCGTAGGTTCAAATCCTTCTGACGCTAATTTTAAATATCCTTTGTATATGTTTAAAAAGGTTAATGTTTACATTTAAGTATTATAGTGTGAGGTTTTAAAAGCACAATAAGTTAGTGTATTTTTATTATGTTATTAAAAAAAAAAGAATTCAATAAAAAACTTAAGCATTTTACAATAAATTTTGGTCCTCAACATCCAGCTGCACATGGAGTTTTACGTCTTATTTTAGAACTTAATGGGGAGGTTGTTCAAAGGGCTGATCCTCATATAGGTTTACTTCATAGAGGTACTGAAAAGTTAATAGAAGCTAAAACTTATTTTCAAGCTTTACCTTATTTTGATCGTTTAGATTATGTTTCAATGATGTGTCAAGAGCATACTTATTCTTTAGCTGTTGAAAATTTATTGCAGATTTCAGTACCTAAACGTGCTCAATATATTAGAGTTCTTTTTGCAGAAATAACTAGAATTTTAAACCATCTTTTAGCTGTAGGTTGTCATGCAATGGATGTAGGAGCAATGACACCCTTTTTGTGGTCATTTGAGGAGAGAGAAAAATTAATGGAATTTTATGAAAGAGTTAGTGGTGCACGTATGCATGCTAGTTATTTTCGTCCAGGAGGTGTTAGTCAAGATATCACTATTGGTTTGATAGAAGATATATTTTCTTTTTCTGCGCAATTTGGTCAACGTTTAGATGAAGTTGAAGAAATGTTAACAGATAATCGTATATGGCAAGAAAGATTAGTAGATATTGGTGTGGTAAGTTCTCAGGAGGCTATTGATTGGGGGTTTTCTGGTGTTATGTTACGTGGATCTGGTGTTCGTTGGGATTTACGTAAAAATGAACCGTATGATGCTTATTCAGAGTTGTCCTTTCAAGGAGTTGTTGGTAAAATGGGTGATTGTTATGATCGTTATCTTGTACGAATTGGTGAAATGAGACAATCTCTTAGTATAATATATCAGTGTTTAAATAAAATTCCTGAAGGAAGTATTAAAGTAGATGATTCTAAAATTACCCCACCATCACGTGCAGATGTCAAGCAAAGTATGGAATCTTTAATACACCATTTTAAATTATATACTGAAGGTGTTACTGTACCTTCAGGTGAAACTTATACTGCCACTGAAGCTCCTAAAGGAGAATTTGGTGTGTATTTAGTTTCTGATGGTAGTAATCGACCATATCGTTGTAAAATAAAAGCTCCAGGTTTTTCTCATCTTCAAGCTCTCAATTTTATGTCTAGTTCTCATATGTTAGCTGATGTTGTAACTATTATAGGAACACAAGATATTGTTTTTGGTGAAGTAGATAGATAATTTTTGTTTTATACAAAATAAGTTTGTGAATTTATTTTGGGTTTTATGCAATTCGAGAGGTGACGCAGTGGTAGCGTGTTCGCTTTGGGAGCGAAAAGTCATAGGTTCAAATCCTATTCTCTTGATTTAGCCTATTATCTCAGTTTATAAAAAATTTTATTATTATTGTGTTTAGTATTGAAATACC